CGCATTCAAAGGCGTAAAATGGTTATTTGGGGACCGTCTCAAGGAAATCCCCATTCCCCACTTTTTTTGGAAAAAATGGAATATTTTCCTTTTCCTATATCCGACTTAATGAAACTTTTTTTTAATATTAGAAACTGGTTGGGTAAAAAATCAGAATTCGAAATTTTAGATCAACATCAACAATCCCAAATAAAAAAAACCCACCAGGAAGACGCAATAGAATTCTGGGAGAACATTCCATATGCACAAAAATCAAGAAGTGTTCTGTTACTAGCTCAATTAATTTTTAGAAGATATATTAAATTACCCTTATTGATAATAGTTAAGAATATTGGCCTTATTTTATTACGGCAATCTCCAGAATGGTATGAGGATTTCCAAGATTGGAATAGAGAAATTTATCTAAAGTGCAGCTATAATGGTCTTCAATTCTCCAAAACAGAATTTCCTAAAAATTGGTTAAGAGAGGGTTTTCAGATAAAAATACTATATCCTTTTCATTTGAAACCTTGGAACAGATCTAAGCTACGACTTTATGATAGAGATCGAAAGCAACAAGATGATTTTGATTCTTGTTTTTTAACCGTTTTGGGAATGGAAACGGAATATCCTTTTGGTCCTCCTCGAAAAACACCCTCCTTTTTTGAACCCATTTTAAAAGATATAGACTATAAAGTCGAAATCAGAAAATTAAATTTTCGAGTTCGAAGAGTTTTAAAAAAAATAACAAAGAAAGAAGCAAAAGCTTATTTTTTTTTACAAAAAAAAATAAAAGAACTTTTAAAAGGAAAGAAAATTCCATTATTTATACCGAGAGAAATATATGAATCAAGTGAAACTCAAACGGAAAAGGATTCTATAATTAGCAATAAAATAATTAATGAATCATTTAGTCAAAATAGATCTACAGGTTGGACAAATTATTCACAGGCAGAAGAAGAAATAAAACATAGAATTGATAGAAGAAACACAATTAGAAATCAAATAGAAAAAAAAAAGAATAATAAAAAGAATAATGGAGAATCACTCCCAAAAATTTGGAAAATATTAAAAAGAAAAAATATTGAATTAATAGTTAAATTTTTCATTGAAAAAATATACATAGATATATTTCTATGTATCATTAATATGCGCAGAATAGCTCTACAACTTTTTATGGAATCAACCAAAAAAATTCTTGAAAAATACATTCACAACAATGAAACAAATCAAGAAGGGATTAATAAAATAAAACAAAATAAAATTGACTTGATTTCACCTATGACTATAAAGGCTTTTGATAATCTTAGAAAGAGTAATAATCTTAGAAATAGTAAGCAGAAGTCACATATTTTTTTTGATTTATCTTACTTGTCACAAAAATATGTATTTTTAAAATTATCACAAACCCAAGTTATTAACTTTAATAAGTTAAGATCTATTCTTCAATATAATGGACCGTCTTTTTTTATTAAGAATGAAATCAAGGATTTTTTTGGAAGACAAGGAATATTTGATTCCGAAATAAGACATAAGAAACTTCAAAATTATGGAATGAATCCATGGAAAAACTGGTTAAGAGGTCATTATCAATACGATTTATCTCAGATTACATGGTCTAGATTAGTTCCACAAAAATGGCGAAATGGAATAAATCAATGCCATACGTCTCAAAATAAGGATTTAAGGAAATGGTATTTCTATGAAAAAGACCAATTATTTGATTACAAAAAAAAACAAAATTCGAAAGTATATTTATTACCAAATAAAGAGGATAATTTTAAAAAAAACTATAGATATGATCTTTTATCATATAAATATATTCATTCTGAAACTAAGAAGAAGTCCTATATTTATAGATCATCATCATCATTAGAAACAAATAAGAAGCAAGAAAATTCCAGTAGAAATAAAGAATTTAACATACTCAAGAATATTCCTATCAAGAATTATCTAGGAAAAAGTGATATTATATATATGGAAAAAAATACAGATAGAAAATATTTGAGTTGGAAATTTAATACAAATATTCAAGTTGAACCTAATAAGGACAAAAAAAGGGATAAAATTCATATTTTTTATCTTCCAATCGATTCAAATTCCGAAATCAATTACAAAAAGGTCTTTTTTGATTGGATGGGAATGTCTTTTGATTGGATGGGAATGAATGAAAAATTCTTAATCTTAAATCGCCTCATATCGAATCCGAAAAATTTTTTCTTTCCAGAGTTTGTGATACTTTATCATAAATATAAAGAGAAACCTTGGTTTATCCCAAGCAACTTACTTCTTTTTAATTTGAATATAAATCCAAATTTTAGTGAAAATCAAAATATCAAGAGAAAGCAAGAGGAGAATGAGGATTTTTTAAATTTTAGCCCATCAAATTCAAAACAATATTTTGAATTAAAGAATCAAAACAATATTGAAGAATATTTTTTAGAATCGATCGAAAAACTAAAAATATTCCTTAAAAGAGATTTTCCTTTTCAATTAAGATGGACTGGACGTTTGAATCAATTGAATCAAAAAATGATGAATAATATCCAGATATATGGTCTCCTGCTTAGCCTCATAAATGTAAGAAAAATTACTATATCCTATATTCAAAGGAAAGAAATGAATCTGGATATAATGAGGAGGCGTTTAAATCTTACACAATTAACGAAAAAGGGAATATTAATTATGGAACCTGCCCGTCTATCTGTAAAAAATGACGGACAGTTTTTTATGTATCAAATCATAGGTATTTCATTGGTTCATAAAAGTAAGCACCAGAGTAATCAAAGATACCGAAACCCCCAAAACGTTGCTAAGAATAATTTTGATGAATCCATTTCAAGACATAAAAGAAAAACTTTAAATAGAAACAAAAATAATTATGATTTGCTTGTTCCTGAAAAAATTTTATCGTCTAGACGTCGTAGAGAATTGAGAATTCTAATTTCTTTCAATTTGAATTTAAAGAACCAGAATGCTGTGCATAAAAATCAATTATTTTGCAAGGAGAACAAGATAAAAAACTGGAGTCAATTTTTGGATGAAAGTAAAAAAATTGACAGAAAAAAAAATGAATTAATTCAATTAAAGTTCTTTTTTTGGCCTAATTATCGATTAGAAGATTTAGCTTGTATGAATCGCTATTGGTTTGATACCAATAATGGGAGCCGTTTGAGTATGTTAAGGATATATATGTATCCCTGATTTCAAATTTTGAGTTTCCTATATATTCTGTTGTTCTATTCTATCAATCATATTTTTTTCATTTTTCTATTGATTAATGTTAATTGATAAAATAAGGAATATATAAAGAAATTATGATTATTGTGTATACTACATTAAAATTTCTGACATTATTATTACTGATCAATAAAATAAATATCTGTAAAAAGGGGAGTGTGAAATTCTTTTATGGTAAAAAATTCATTTATTTCAATTATTTTGCAAGAACAAGAAGAAAACAAAGAAAACAGAGGATCTGTTGAATTTCAAGTAGTAAGTTTCACCAATAAGATACGGAGACTTACTTCACATTTGGAATTGCACAAAAAAGACTATTTATCTCAGAGAGGTCTGCGGAAAATTCTGGGAAAACGTCAACGCTTGCTGGCTTATTTGTCAAAAAAAAATAGATCGCGTTATAAAGAATTAATAGGGCAGTTGGGTATTCGAGAGAGAAAAACTCATTAATTTGAAGAGTTAGTTTTAATTATTCGCTTAAAGTTTGATGAACTTCTTTTCGCTTTCAGCAATTCATGGAAGAATGAATCAGGAAAAACCTATGACTGTACCAGCTAGAAAAGACCTCATGATAGTCAATATGGGACCTCACCACCCATCAATGCATGGTGTTCTTCGACTCATTGTTACTCTAGATGGTGAAGATGTTATTGACTGTGAACCAATATTGGGTTATTTACACAGAGGTATGGAAAAAATTGCGGAAAATCGAACAATTATACAATATTTGCCTTATGTAACACGTTGGGATTATTTAGCTACTATGTTCACAGAAGCAATAACTGTAAATGGGCCAGAGCAATTAGGCAATATTCAAGTCCCTAAAAGGGCCAGTTATATCAGAGTCATTATGTTGGAGTTAAGTCGTATAGCTTCGCATTTGTTATGGCTTGGCCCTTTTATGGCAGATATTGGGGCACAGACTCCCTTCTTCTATATTTTTCGAGAAAGAGAATTGATATATGACCTATTCGAAGCTGCCACCGGTATGCGAATGATGCACAATTTTTTTCGTATTGGCGGAGTCGCTGCTGATTTACCTCATGGCTGGATAGATAAATGTTTGGATTTTTGCGATTATTTTTTAACAGGAATTGCTGAATATCAAAAGCTTATTACACGGAATCCCATTTTTTTAGAACGAGTTGAAGGAGTAGGCATTATTGGTGGAGAGGAAGCAATAAATTGGGGTTTGTCGGGACCAATGCTACGAGCTTCCGGAATACAATGGGATCTTCGTAAAGTTGATCATTATGAGTGTTACGACGAATTTGATTGGGAAGTCCAATGGCAAAAAGAGGGGGATTCATTAGCTCGTTATTTAGTACGAATCAGTGAAATGACAGAATCCATAAAAATTATTCAACAGGCCCTAGAAGGAATTCCTGGAGGGCCCTATGAAAATTTAGAAATCCGCCGCTTTGATAGAGTAAAAGATACTTTATGGAATGAGTTTGACTATCGATTCATTAGTAAAAAACCTTCTCCGACTTTTGAATTGTCGAAGCAAGAACTTTATACGAGAGTCGAAGCACCAAAGGGAGAATTGGGAATTTTTCTGATAGGAGATAAGGGTGTTTTTCCTTGGCGATATAAAATTCGTCCTCCGGGGTTTATTAATTTGCAAATTCTTCCTCAGTTAGTTAAAGGAATGAAATTGGCTGATATTATGACGATACTAGGTAGTATAGATATCATTATGGGAGAAGTTGATCGTTAAAATGATAATTGATACAACAGAAGTACAAGCTATCAATTCTTTTTCTAGATTGGAATCCTTA